TACTGTCCGAATAGCATTTCCTGCTGCGGTTTGAGCGGCAAATGGTGTACCCCTTCTTGTACCCTTGAATCCACAAGCCCCGGCAGAGGACCAAGAAATTACTCGACCCCGTACATCTGTAACAGTCACAATGGTATTGTTGAAACTTGCTTGAACATGAATAACTCCCTTGGGAATTCTACGTGTATTCTTACGTGAACCAATACGTCTATTTCTACGCGAACCAATTTTTGGTATAGGTTTTGCCATATTTTATCATCTCATAAATATAAGTCAGAGATATATGGATATATCCATTTCATGTCAAAACAGATCCTTATTCATGTCAAAACAGATCCTTATTCTTTGTTTTTTTTTTTTTACTTATTTTATTTATTTATTTGTACATCTGTACATCGGGTCCTTTAGATTTCGAGAGTCTTTTTGTTTTAGAAAGATTATCCTTGTCTTTGTTTATGTCTCGGGTTAGAACAAATTACTATAATTCGTCCCCGCCTACGGATCAATCGACATTTTTCACAAATTTTACGAACGGAGGCCCTTATTTTCATATTTGTCATTCCTTTTTTTAATACCGAATCTACTTAATTGGAAGAAAATAAGTTTCTTGAAATTTTGAATTTCGAATTGTATCCTCACGAAAGAATGTTGAAATTGAAAAAACCGCCTAATCATTCAAGTCTTTGCTTTGGAGTCTCTAAATTATACGCCCTTTGGTTGAATCATAAGGACTTACCTCAATTTTTAGTCTATTTCCTGGTAGTATACGTATAAAACTACATGAAATCCTTTACGAAACAAAAACCAGAATAATTTTTTTGTTATCTAAACGAATCCGGAAGATACATACCATCGGTAAGTTGTTCAGTAATTAAACCCTCATGAATCCATTTTTGTTGTTTCATTCCAGGTAAAACCGCTTTGAAGTATCAACTAATGTAAGAGGGATAATATTATAAACTTGTCCTTTCTCTTTTTTCACAAATATGACCGTGTCGGCTATTAGAAAGATTACCATATATAACACAAAACTTCTCCGCCGATTCCTTCTAGTCGAGCCTTTCGGTCTGTCATTATACCTCGAGAAGTAGAAAGAATTACAACCCCCATTCCGCCTAAAATTCTAGGAATTCGTTGATAGTTAGAATATATTCGTAGACCGGGTCGACTGATCCGTTTTAAATTTAAAACAGTTCTATATGGTCCTTTCCTATTTCTTCTATGTCGTAGGGTTAAAACCAAAAAATATTTATTGCTTTCTTGATGTTTTCTCACGTTTTCAATAAAACCTTCTTGTAAAAGGATTTTAACAATATTTTCAGTGATGTTAGTAGATGGTATTCGAACTGTTCTTTTTTTATTCATGTCAGCATTTCGTATAGAGGTTATTATGTCAGCAATAGTGTCTTTACTCATGATAAACTAAGATTTTTGTTTCCCCCGAATTTTGATATAATCAACATGCTCTTTTTCTTTTTTTCTGAATTTTTTAATATTTATGAATTCTTTTTTTTTTATATTTATGAATTATTAAAGATATATACGTGATAGATAAACAATTTACTAATAAATTAAATAAATTGAATCAATTTCATTCAAATACTATATTAAGGTCTTCCCCTATAATACTTCAGGTGCTAATGAAACTATTTTAGTGAAATTTAACTGTCTTAATTCCCGGGCGATCGCGCCGAAAATTCGGGTTCCTTTTGGATTTCCTTCTTGATCAATAACAACCGCAGCGTTGTCATCATATCGTATTATCATACCGTTGTCGCGTTTGAGTTCTTTACAAGTACGTACAATGACAGCTCGGACCACTTCTGATCTTTCTAGAGGTGTATTTGGTACTGCTTCCTTGATTACAGCAACAATAATGTCACCAATATGAGCATATCGTCGATTACTAGCTCCTATGATTCGAATACACATCAATTCTCGGGCCCCGCTGTTATCCGCTACATTCAAATGGGTTTGAGGTTGAATCATATCATTTTTTTATCGGTTTTTTCTTTTTCAATGCAAAGGTATAAATAAAAAAAAAAAAGAAATATTATTTGTTCAAAACAAAAAAAGAAACCTGCAATTGTTTTTTTTTCATCCCAAAAACCCCTTTCGTTTGTTTCTACATTCCTATCCAGAAAGAATGAATTGAGTTCGTATAGGCATTTTAGATGCCGCTATTGAAATAGCCCTTCTAGCTATATTTTCTGCTACTCCGCTCATTTCATAAAGTATTCTACCGGGTTTAACGACAGCTACCCAATATTCGGGAGATCCTTTCCCCGAACCCATACGTGTTTCTGTAGGTCTTACTGTAACAGGTTTGTCTGGAAATATGCGTACCCATATTTTTCCACCGCGGCGTGCATTTCGTGTCATTGCTCGCCGCCCTGCTTCTATTTGTCTAGATGTGATCCAAGCGGGTTCAAGCGCTTGAAGAGCATATCTACCGAAGCAAATACGATTACCTCGATAAGATATTCCTTTCATTCTTCCTCTGTGTTGTTTACGGAATCTGGTTCTTTTGGGGTTATAGTTGATGGTTGTTTAGCAATTCCATCCATCTCTACTACAGAACCGGACACGAGAGTTTCTTCTCATCCAGCTCCTCGCGAATTAAACAATTTTAAATAATTAAACAAAAAAAAAATACACGGTTAATAATATATGGAATCGTGGGATTCTTTGAAATTTGATCTAATCGATTAGAAATTAGAAATTTTTTGTGTTTTAATATATAATTTAACACGTATTCTATTTATAGATAATGTCGTTTTGGTAGAACGTTATAATGAATCTTTATTTTGTTTTTCCTTTTATTTCGAATCGACTCAAATTTAGAAATAAAAAAAATTCGCGGGCGAATATTTACTCTTTCAACATTCAGTTGTAAGATTAGTCTATGACATGACCTCTCAGAATAAATGAATAGGTTTCTGGTTCGTTCCGCCATCCTACTCAATGAATCATTAGGATTCGTTTTCAATAGAATCTTATGCATTCACAGGTTCTGTCGTTCCCACCACTTCTCGATTAATGATTAGGTCTGAATTTTACAACGGAGCCTCCAATTAAATTTATTCTTGAGTCAACCTTCTCAGTCTTTATTGGCTCGGGGCTCTTGATTTTGTGTTCTATGCACGGATTTGTCTAATTATGGATCAATCAGTATTGATGCTTTATTACATTCCCTTTATATGAGATGACTCATAGACCTTACATATTGGAATTATATATCATTAATATTCTTTTTCTATCTTTCTCTCACCCTTCCATTTATCTGTATACTTTATATTGCTTTACAACCCATAATCAGATTTTTTTTGTTTGTTTATGTAAAAAAGATTTCAGTTGCTACAATGATATGACTTATATATCATATCTTGACTGGTTCTTTCTATCCAGATAACACGAAGTGATGAGTTGGTTATTAGTTCTATAGTTATCAGTTTGTACTATGGGCTGTCCATTTTTTTGAATCCCAACCCTAAAAAAACCAACGAGTCACACACTAAGCATAGCAATTATATCAAATGATTAATCGAATTTTTATTCAACCTTATAGAATTGTTCTTTTTTTTTTTTTTATTATTTACCAGAAAAAGAATGAAAGAGTTTGCCATTTTTTGTTTTTTGTTTTATCACCAGATAGAACTAAATATAAGTCAAGTAAGTTCTTATTATTCCTCGTCTACAAATATCCAAATTTTGATGCCTAATACCCCATAGATAGTTCGAACTGCATAGGAACAATAATCAATTTTAGCTCGAATGGTTTGTAGAGGAACTCTACCTTCTCGGATCCATTCAACACGTGCAATTTCTTTTCCGTCGATACGCCCTGCAATTTGTACTTGAATCCCTTTTGTACCTGCCTGTTCAGTTAATTCAATAGCTTTTTTCATTGCTTTGCGAAATGAAACTCTATTCTTTAATTGTCCGGCTATAAATTCTGCAAGAATATTGGGGTGCCCGTAAGGATTTGCAATTCTTGTAATAGCAATGTTGAGTTTTCGGTTTACACAATTGAGTTCTTTTTGTACATGCGTCTGTAATTCTTCGATTCTTCGAGTCCTGTCTTCTATTAATAACTTGGGGAATCCCATATAGATTATGACCTGAATCAAATCAATTCTTTTTTGAATCTCTATACGTGCAATTCCCTCTACATTAGAGGATATTTTCATATTATTTTGCACATAATTTTTGATACAATCTCGTATTTTTTGATCTTCTTGTAGATCCTTTGAATAATTTTTTGGTTGTGCAAACCAAAGAGAATGATGACCTTGGGTTGCACCAAGTCTGAAACCAAGTGGATTTATTTTTTGTCCCATAATCCCCCACTACTATATATATCGTGAAACGTGACATCTGTTTGTATTTTTTTTTTATTCATTCGATTTTTTTTAAGCATAACATAATATAGCGTATTTGTATTTTTTATAATATAAAATATTCTTCCTTTAAGTATTCCTCAGCTCTAATTTATAGAATTTCCTTTTATCTATTTCTTCCTCTTCATCTAAAGATATATCTTTCAATACAATAGTTATATGACAAGTGGATCTTTTTATAGGATAACCCCGTCCTCGAGCCCGGGGCTTTAATTTTTTCACAGTTGTTCCCTCGTTGACTTCGGCTTTACTAATGATTAAACTTGTTTCGTTCAAACCCTTATTGTGATTAGCATTTGCTGCTGCAGAATAAACCAATTTTAAAATGGCATAACATGCTCGATAAGGCATAAGTTCTAGTATCATAAGTGTTTCTTCATAGGACCGCCCACGAATTTGATCAATTACTCTTCTCGCTTTGTGAGCAGACATACATATATGTTGACCTAAAGTGTATACTTCTGTATATTTCTTCACCTTTCTCTTCTGTATCATAAGATTCACCTCTCATTAATGAACGATAAGCATCTATATTTTATTATTTTTTAATTAATTATTAACGACGGGATCTATTATCATTTTTCGCATGCCCCCGGAAAT